TTCATCCAGTCGAAATAACTACGAACTTTGCATAGGAGACTCTCCGCATAAATTCACATTCGGAGGTCAAATTAGATCGATCGTTAATTCCTATTGAACTAGCTAATATACCATATACATGTATTTCTTTCCTAATGGAAACCAACCCTTCATCCATCTTAGAGCCAATCGGATTTGAGAATCATTCGTTGAAACAGCCCCAAGAGTTGCCTTAGCGCCATTCAATTCGATCCCCTATTCGCATTTTTTATTTTTTAGAAATTCCGTTTTTGTAAATTCGTCTTTCCCGCTCTTTATCATGATCCTGCATGGATACAATCAAAAAGGACAAATTGATTAGTACAGACTCATTGCGTAAAAAGTGATTGATCAAAGTTCATTCCATTTAGTATTTATGAAAAATTTTTTGGCCCCTCATTGAATCAAATCAATTGAAAAGGAAATTATTCTAGTTGACGATTGGGATTGGTCAACCCATAGAAAAATATTCATTGAAGGGAGATATCGATATAAGTGGACCAAAGGCGAATTTTTGGCAAAAGATCTTTTCGATCTCTTTCCTTTTTTTTACAATTCTCTGTTCAATAGCCTAATCTTTTTTGCTATTACTCTAAATCGTATATAGTGTAGGTATAAATATTGTTTTTTCGAAGTCGATTAGTTTGAGTCGCGCCTATATTTCCTTCGTCGAAGCGAAAAAAAAGACTCTTTCGAAAACTAGTCAATGGTGGCCCTCTATGGATTCACCTATATAAGCCGCGGCTAAAGTTGCAAAAATAAGAGCTTGGATACCACTTGTAAATAATCCAAGGAACATGACAGGGATAGGAACCACTAAAGGTACTAACGAAACAAGAACAACAACTACTAATTCATCAGCTAATATATTTCCAAACAGGCGAAAACTAAGTGATAAGGGCTTTGTGAAATCTTCTAAGATGTTAATAGGTAAAAGGATTGGAGTTGGTTGAATATATTTCCCGAAATAAGCTAACCCTTTTTTAGTAAGACCCGCATAGAAATATGCCACTGACGTGAGTAAAGCCAAAGCAACCGTAGTATTTATATCATTCGTGGGTGCGGCTAACTCCCCGTGAGGTAATTGTATGATTTTCCAAGGTAAAAGAGCGCCCGACCAATTAGAAACAAAAATAAAGAGAAACATAGTTCCAATAAAAGGAACCCAAGGGCCGTATTCTTCTCCAATTTGAGTTTGACTCACATCTCGAATGAATTCAAGGACATATTCGAAGAAATTCTGAACGCCAGTCGGAATGGTTTGTGGTTTCCGAACAGCTAGCGCAGCGGAACCTAATAAGATAGTAATTACAACCCACGAAGTAATCAGTACTTGGCCGTGAACTTGGAAACCCCCGATTTTCCAATAGAAATGTTGGCCTACTTCCACACCGGATAGCTCGTATAACCCTTTTAGTATGTTGGGGGAACCTGATAAAAGATTCATATTGCTCTCTGACAAAAAGAAAACTTTAAACGAAATTATTTTGATTCAACCATCTTTTTCTTGACTTAACTACTTGAATCGGATATTTGGAATACCAACTAATCACACTAGTTCTTTTTATCTCATTTTTGAGATTCAGAAATAGTAAGTGATTCGATAAATCTATGAGGGTTCCGAAACGACATAAGTTCTTTTTATTCTTATTAATTACGGATTTCTTAGAGACTCAGAACGGCCCTCACGAATTGCGAATACTAATTTGTTAAGAATAAATCGGAGGGAAGCGATAGAATCATCATTCGCTGGAATCGATATATCTGCGAGATTGGGGTCACAATTTGTATCGATTAAACAAATTGTTGGAATTCCTAAAGTGATACATTCCCGAAGGGCCGTATATTCTTCGTGCTGATCAACAAAGATTACAATATCGGGTAAGTTTGTCATATATTTAATCCCGCCAAGATATCTTTGCAAGTGAGATAATTGTCTTTTCAAGATGGCCGCATCTCGTTTCGGAAGACGATCCAATCTTCCTGTTTTTTGTTTGGTTCTCAAGTCTCTAAACTTCTGAAGTCTCGTTTCTGTAATCGACCAATTCGTTAACATCCCGCTGAGCCATTTTTTATTAACATAATGACACCGAGCCCTTATTGCAGCCCGTAATACTAACGCAGCTGCTTTTTTTGTAGTGCCAACAATTAAGAATTGTTTTTTCCTACTGGCTGCATCAAAAACCAAATCACAAGTTTCTGATAAAAAACGAGCAGTTTTAATAAGATTTATAATATGCCTACCTTTACGCTTTGCAGAGATATAAGGTGCCATTTTAGGATTCCATTTTCGAATATGATGGCCTAAATGAATTCCCGCTTCCATCATCTCTTCCAAATTTATGTTCCAATATTTTCTTGTCATTTCTCCCCACACTCCTCCCTCTTTTTGTTTTTTTTTTCAAAAAACAAAAAGAGACGAGGTACCCTGAAAAAAAAACATTGTTCCGATGGAACCTTCCCTTATACCAGAGATTGGCCCGAAAGACAGGGCCAAGCCATTCTTCTTTTCTATTCATTATTATTTTGATTACTCTTACCAAATCAAATGACTGGATCAAATCCAAATATAGATCCTTTTAAAATCAAAAGGGTGAATCTGCTCTTAGGAATCATTAAATACTAGAAATGATTGTTCTGATGTATCGTGGAAATTCTTTGAAAGGAAAGAATCAAATAAGGTTTTGTGGTGAAATAAAATATCTCTCATTTCCCCCTCGAATAGATTCTTCTCTTTTATTTCCAAGGGAAGATGCTTATGTTGCCTTGGAGGGTGCACTAATCCTTTGCCTTTGAATCCAGTACCAACCGGTATCATTCCCCCCAGAACAACGTTCTCTTTCAGGCCTTTCAACCAATCGATACGACCCCGGAGAGCCGCTTTTGCTAAAACTCGAGTAGTTTCCTGAAAACTCGCTTCAGATATGAAACTTTGCGTATTCAGAGACGCTCTGGTTATTCCCAATAAGACAGCTCGGTAACAGATCGCTTCTTCCAAAGCACGTCCCATTCGTTCCGCTCGCAACAATCCAACAAGTTCTCCGGGTAAAAAAACATTAGACAGTCCGTCTTCTGAAACCAACACTTTGGAGGTTATTTGACGTACAATAATTTCGATATGCCTATTATGTATCTGCACGCCCTGGGATCGATAAACCTTTTGGATCTTATTAACTAAAGAGATACGACTTTGCACTATAGTTAGCTCAGCACCAATCAAGAATCCCCAAGGAATTCCAAGAATTCTTGTTATACATTGGTTCCAACCCCCCATCCTCTTTTTGAGATTCATTGATATTGAAGCAATTGAACGCACTTCTAACACTTGTTCCACTTTTGGAAGACCTTGCGTTATATCACCAGATCTTGATTTTTCATAGATAAATGTAACTAATGTATTTCCTTTAGAAAGCATTTTCCCATAATGACCATGCACAGTTGCCCCTGGGGTAACCAAAAAGGGCTTAGCCGATCGTATTATTACAGAGTCAACTTGAACAATTAGAACTTGACCCGATTTTAGATGCGGTCCTTTTTTGGCTATCCGTACATTTTCACAAATAAACTGCCCAAGACTAATGATTGTAGATGACTTTTCACAACAAGTGTAATGCAAAAAATCCCAATTTAACTCAAATGGATTCAAAATGATGTTCTTGCACGGATCGGGCTTCACAATTTTCCCATTTTCATCCATTAAAAAATATTGAAGTACTTGAAAAGTCGGTTTCAAATTGTCAAGTTGGAAATAGTTAGTTACCAAGATCTGATTAGAAGTTATTAAATGTGAAAATGAATAAAAATTCGCAATTTGAAGATCTGTTCCTAAAGGACCCAACAATTTCCTAGTTGAAATTAGGGGGTCCTTGTGACTGAATTCTTTTATCACATCGGGAGACTTTACAGCGTTGAATGGACCTAGTCGCGAACAAGAACAATTGGATGCTGACAAAATTATCAAAGATTGACATTCGTTATTTTGATTCAACAACGTATGTATAGTTCCTTGATGTTGGGTAAGGGATTCTCGAATCCTTGCTCTGGAATAGGAAGAAATGGAAGAAAAGGGGTTGATCCTGGTGCGATCTGATTCACTCTCGGAGATCAACCCTGAACCCGATAGATCATTCCTTTTGATAGTATACGAAATAGGCGATTTTGCTAAGTCGATTCTTAGAAAATCTTGAATCAAACCATTTGTCCTTATTTCAACAAAGGAAGCACGGGCCTCGTCGCTAGAAGAACTTTTTTTGTCTTGGTCCCAATTCAATACTAAACAAGTCCGAACTAATTGAATACCTGTCTCCGAACTTGCCCGAATTAGCGTGCCGTTTCCATAAAAGATATAATTGACAATTTGAAGTTGTACATTATCCCTTTCTTGCAGTATATCCGGGGGTAAAAGTCTTACTAAATTTATCCCATCCGTTATTTCGTATGGGATTACAGGTTGAACTAAAAGAAAATACTTTCTCTTGGTAAGTGTGAGCCGTTGGATATAGAGCCATTTTTTGTCTTCCTTGGAATTTCTCTTTCCTGTTTTTGGTGGTATCAAAACGCCACTATGTTGGGAGATCTTTGCTGTCTTTCCAGGAAAATGGATATCTCCAGGAAAGATTCTAAGTTCAATTCTTTTTTTTTTTCTCTCCACTTGGACTAATCCGCCCACTCGGCTTCTTGTCTTTAAAGTGATTCGTGTATCTCCTCCAATAATACTATTGTTTCGTACCAGTATCGAAGAAGATTCGGGTAAGAGATGCACTTCCTCGGGAATAAAAAAAAATCGATCGACTTTTATTGGGTCTTTTGGCTTTAATTCCGTGACTCCCCCATACTCAATGAAATCCTCTTTTTTGACGATTGACTGCATTTCGACTGTTTCATATTTAGTAATTCCCGAGTGCTTTCTTCTATATTGCGGATCATCGAAATATGCAAGAATACTGTTTTGACGGAAAATCCCATTGATCGGTATTTCAATT